AATGAAGTGCCTGAGGAAAGGAATATCTTGATAGGGTAAATCACGTGAAATTCACCTTCATTATTATATTTAATAGAATTAAACTATCTCTAAAAGCATCAAAAGCTTTTGTACATCATATACTAAAATATATCTAAAAAGATAAGCTAACAAAGCTAATGGGTTCATACCCCGTATATAAAGGTTTAAATCCTTTTCTTTTTAATTATTTTTAATTTATCCAAATTAGTTTTTTTATTCTGTTTAGCCAGAGGAACTTTAATCTCTATTTCTTCAAATTCATGGCTAGGAGCTTGAATAGGTTTAGAAATTAATTTACTATGTTTTATCCCCCTAATAAGAAATAGTAACAATATAATTTCAAATGAATCAGCTCTGAAATATTTTCTAGCTCAAGCCCTTGCTTCTTCAGTTCTTTTATTCTCTATTATTATTTCTAGACTTTCTGAAGGAAACTTATTTTTCAGAGAAATTATTAATATCAGACAAATTATATTAATATCTGCTCTTTTATTAAAACTTGGGGCTGCTCCTTTCCATTTCTGGTTCCCAAGAGTAATAGAAGGGTTAGATTGAATTAATGGACTTATTTTAATAACTTGACAAAAAATTGCTCCTCTAGTTCTTTTAACTTATAACTATAATGCATCATTTATAAATAGAATTGTAATCTTTTGTCTTTTTACTGGAGCTATTGGTGGTCTGAATCAAACTAACCTTCGATCATTAATAGCTTATTCCTCTATTAATCACTTAGGATGAATTTTAAGAAGAATAATAATTAGAAGATCTATATGAATCACATATTTTTCATTTTATGTATTCCTATCATTAACAATTATTTTAATTTTCCTTAATTTTAAAATTTATTCCTTCATTCAAATTAATTCTCTAATAAATTCAACCCCAATAAATAAATTTATTTTATTTAGTAATTTATTATCGATAGGAGGACTCCCCCCCTTTTTAGGTTTTTTCCCTAAACTTTTAGTTATTCAAAATCTAATTTTTTCGAATAATTTATTCTTAATCTTCTGTATAGTTATATCAGCTTTAATCACTTTATTTTTCTATATTCGATTAAGATTTTCATCCTTTATAATTATATCCATTAATCTTAAATGATATAAATCAAATTATTTATCCAATAAATTTCTATATTTTCTTAATTCAATTTCTTTATTAGGATTAATTTTTATTATCTTATTTTATTCTTATTTGTAAGGCTTTAAGTTAAGCAAACTATTAGCCTTCAAAGCTGAAAATAAAATTTTAAATTTAAGCCTTAAAAGTTATTCTTTACCGCTAGATTTGCAATCTAAAATCATTATTTGACTATAAGACTAGTAAAAGAGAGATTTTCCCATAAATAGATTTACAATCTATTACCTATAATTCAGCCATTTTACCGCGAAAATGATTATTCTCTACAAATCACAAAGATATTGGAACATTATACTTCTTATTTGGAACTTGATCCGGAATAGTTGGGACATCTTTAAGTTTACTTATTCGAGCAGAACTTGGGCAACCAGGATCTCTAATTGGTGATGATCAAATTTATAATGTAATTGTTACTGCTCATGCATTCGTTATAATTTTTTTTATAGTTATACCTATTATAATTGGAGGATTTGGAAATTGATTAGTTCCTTTAATATTAGGAGCTCCTGATATGGCATTCCCTCGGATAAATAATATAAGTTTTTGACTTCTTCCCCCTTCCTTAACCCTCCTTTTAGCCAGCTCTTTTGTTGAAAGAGGAGCCGGAACAGGATGAACAGTTTACCCCCCATTGGCTTCAGGGATTGCTCATGCTGGTGCTGCCGTTGATTTAGCTATTTTCAGTCTTCATTTAGCTGGAGTATCCTCAATTCTAGGAGCTGTTAATTTTATTACTACTGTAATTAATATACGATCTCCTGGAATAACTTTTGACCGTATACCTCTTTTTGTATGAGCAGTAGCAATTACTGCTTTACTTTTACTTTTATCTTTGCCAGTTTTAGCTGGAGCAATTACTATGCTTTTAACAGATCGAAATTTAAATACTTCATTTTTTGATCCTGCCGGAGGAGGAGACCCTATTTTATATCAACATTTATTTTGATTTTTTGGTCATCCTGAAGTTTATATTTTAATTCTTCCAGGATTCGGAATAATTTCTCATATTATTAGTCAAGAAAGAGGGAAAAAGGAAACATTTGGATCATTAGGAATAATTTATGCTATATTAGCTATTGGTTTATTAGGTTTTATTGTTTGAGCACATCATATATTTACTGTTGGAATAGATGTTGATACCCGAGCCTATTTTACATCAGCCACAATAATTATTGCAGTTCCAACAGGAATTAAAATTTTTAGTTGACTTGCAACTTTACATGGATCTCAATTAAATTATAGCCCTGCTTTATTATGAGCTTTAGGGTTCATTTTTTTATTTACAGTTGGTGGATTAACAGGAGTTGTTTTAGCTAATTCATCTATCGATATTATTTTACATGATACTTACTATGTTGTTGCCCATTTTCATTATGTTTTATCTATAGGAGCAGTTTTTGCAATTATAGGAGGTTTTATTCACTGATACCCCTTATTTTCAGGTTTATCAATAAATCCATTTTGATTAAAAATTCAATTTTTTATTATATTTTTTGGGGTTAATCTAACATTTTTCCCTCAACATTTTTTAGGATTAAGTGGTATACCTCGACGTTACTCCGACTATCCTGATGCCTACACTTCATGAAATATTGTATCTTCTATTGGATCTACAATTTCCTTAATTGGGGTAATCTTTTTCTTATTTATTATTTGAGAAAGAATAATCTCCCACCGAACAATTGTATTTCCAACTCATGCTTCTACATCAATTGAATGAACTCAAAAACTTCCTCCTATAGAACATAGTTATTCTGAATTACCTATATTAACGAATTAACTCTAATATGGCAGATTAGTGCCATGGATTTAAGCTCCATATATAAAGAATTTTCTTTTATTAGAAAAATGGCAACATGATCGAATTTAAATCTTCAAGATAGAGCTTCCCCGCTAATAGAACAATTAACCTTTTTTCATGATCACACTTTACTTATTTTAATTATAATTACCATATTAGTAAGTTATTTAATAATAACATTATTCTTTAATAAATTTACAAATCGATTACTTCTTGAAGGTCAAACTATTGAAATTATTTGAACTATTCTACCAGCAATTACTCTTATTTTTATTGCTCTTCCTTCTTTACAACTTCTCTATCTATTAGACGAAATTAGAGACCCTTCAATTACTTTTAAAGCTATTGGTCATCAATGATATTGATCTTATGAATATTCAGACTTTTTAAATACAGAATTTGATTCATATATAATCCCTATAAATGAAATAACGGAAAGAAATTTTCGTCTACTAGATGTAGATAATCGTATTATTTTACCTATACTTTCACAAATTCGAGTTCTAGTTACAGCTACTGATGTTCTTCATTCTTGAACAATTCCAGCTTTAGGGGTTAAAATTGATGCAACTCCCGGACGACTAAATCAAACAAGTTTTTTTATTAATCGACCAGGATTATTTTATGGACAATGTTCCGAAATTTGTGGAGCCAATCATAGTTTTATACCAATTGTCATTGAAAGAATTTCTACTAATTCTTTTATTAACTGAATTAAAAATTCTGGGTAATCATTAGATGACTGAAAGTAAGTACTGGTCTCTTAAACCACTTTATAGTAAATTAACAATTACTTCTAATGAAAGAATTAGTTAAATTAACATTAGTATGTCAAGCTAAAATTATTAGTTCTAATCTAATATTCTTTGATTCCACAAATAGCCCCAATTAACTGACTTCTTCTATTTATACTATTTTCCTTAATTTTAATCTTATTTAATATTATAAACTACTATATTTCTATTCCTAATTCTCCAGAAACCTATGCTAAATCTTTTAAAATAAATTCATTTAATTGAAAATGATAACAAATCTATTCTCTGTTTTTGATCCTTCATCATCATTTAATTTATCTTTAAATTGACTTAGAACATTTTTAGGATTATTAATTATTCCAATAATATACTGACTTCTTCCAACTCGATTTAATTTTATATGATTTAATATCTTGAATACTTTGCATAATGAATTTAAAACTCTTTTAGGAACTACAGGACACTCTGGCTCAACCTTTATTTTTATCAGTTTATTTAGACTAATTCTCTTTAATAATTTTTTAGGATTATTCCCTTATATTTTTACAAGAACTAGTCATTTAACTTTAACTCTAAGATTAGCCCTACCTTTATGACTTACATTTATAATTTATGGATGAATTAATCATACCCAACATATATTTGCTCATCTAGTCCCTCAAGGAACTCCCCCTATCCTTATACCTTTTATAGTTTGTATTGAAACAATTAGTAATATTATTCGCCCCGGAACTTTAGCTGTTCGATTAGCAGCTAATATAATTGCAGGCCACTTACTTTTAACTCTTTTAGGTAATACAGGTAATTCTTGCCCATCAAACTTATTATTTATTTTAATTTTTACACAAATTCTCTTATTGATATTAGAATCAGCTGTTGCTATTATTCAATCATATGTTTTTACTATTTTAAGAACATTATATTCTAGAGAAGTTAATTAATGTCAACACATGCCAATCATCCATTTCATTTAGTCGATTACAGTCCATGACCATTAACTGGAGCTCTTGGAGCTATATCTACTGTTTCTGGTTTAATTATATGATTCCATCAATATAATAATTCACTTCTTTTATTAGGAAACTTAATTATTATTTTGACAATAATTCAATGATGACGTGATATTACTCGTGAAGGTACTTTTCAAGGTCATCATACCTTAATTGTAACAATTGGGCTACGATGAGGAATAATTCTTTTTATTATTTCAGAAGTATTCTTTTTTGTTAGTTTTTTTTGAGCATTCTTTCACAGTAGTCTTAGACCATCTATTGAACTAGGAGCTATTTGACCCCCTACTGGAATCACTCCATTTAACCCATTCCAAATCCCCCTTTTAAATACTGCAATTTTATTAACCTCAGGAGTAACAGTTACATGAGCTCATCATAGTATTATAGAAAATAATTATACACAAGGTGTGCAAGGATTATTTTTTACTGTTATTTTAGGAATTTATTTCACAACTCTTCAAGCCTATGAATATATTGAAGCTTCCTTTTCAATTGCAGATTCAGTTTATGGATCTACTTTCTTTATAGCTACAGGATTTCATGGACTTCATGTAATTATCGGAACATCTTTTCTTTTAGTATGTTTAATTCGACAAATTAAATGTCATTTCTCTGCAAATCATCACTTTGGATTTGAAGCAGCAGCTTGATACTGACACTTTGTTGATGTAGTTTGATTATTTTTATATATCTCTATTTATTGATGAGGTAGCTATTTATATAGTATATTAGTATATTTGACTTCCAATCAAAAGGACTAAAATTTTTAGTATAAATAATTATTTCTCTACTAATTATATCCATTTTAATTTTAATAATTTCTTTCATTATTATAATACTAGCAACTATCCTTTCTAAAAAAAGTTTTATTGATCGAGAAAAAGCTTCACCTTTCGAATGTGGATTTGACCCAATTAGATCTTCCCGATTACCATTCTCCCTACGATTTTTCTTAATTGCTGTAATCTTCTTAATTTTCGATGTAGAAATTGCTCTTTTATTCCCTTTAATCTTAATTATAAATTTTTCAAGAATCATAATATGATTTATTGTTAGAAGAATTTTTATCTTAATCTTATTAATTGGCCTTTATCATGAATGAAATCAGGGAGCATTAAATTGAGCTAATTAGGGATGTAGTTAATTATAACATTTGATTTGCATTCAAAAAGTATTGAATACTCAATCTTCCTTACCTTAAATAAATTTTTTAAGTATGAAGCGATATATTGCAATTAGTTTCGACCTAATCTTAGGTAAATCTACCCTTACTTTTAATTGAAACCAAATCAGAGGTATATCACTGTTAATGATATCATTGAATTATTATTCCAATTAAAAAGATATGAAGTTCAAGAAAAAGCTGCTAACTTTTTTCTTTAGCGGTTAAATTCCGTTTATATCTTTATTTATATAGTTTAAAAAAAACATTACATTTTCACTGTAAAAATAAAATTTATTTTTATAAATATTTAAAGATAATTTATCACCCTAACAGCTTCAATGTTATGCTCTTTTTAAGCTATTTAAATAAATTATAAAAACCATTAAAATAATAATTCAAACAACAAATCTTAATAAAAAAATTTTTAAATTATTAAATTGTAAATATTGATTAATTTGAGAATAATTCTTTATAAAATTATATATTCCTTGTCCCCCAAATATTTCTCTTCATCCTTGATCAACTCTCCTAATAATTATATATCCCAACTTAAGAAAATAATTACTAATAAACTTAGTTGAAAGAATCGGTATAAACCATATAGATCCTAAAAAATTTGTTAAAAAATAAGTATTTAATGAATATAATCTTCATCTTAAACTAAATTTTGCTATTTCATAACCAATCCATAACCCTAATACTCTTACTCTCAATGCCATAGTTTTTATTAAAAAAGGCAAAACAATTACTCTTGGAGTAGGAAAAATTAATCAACTCAACATTCTTCCACCTATAATAGCTAAAAATAATAATCCTAATATCCCTTTTAATATATTTCATTCTTCATCATTAATAGAATTTAAAGATTTAAAATTTAAAGTCCCTGTTATAGAATAATAAATTAATCGAAAAGAATAACATACAGTTAAACCTGTTGAAATAAAATAAAATAAATAAATAACCCAATTTAAATTTGACAATCTCACTATTTCTAAAATTAAATCTTTTGAATAAAAACCAGCCAAAAAAGGAGTCCCGCATAATGCCAAATTAGCAATATTTATACACCCCAAAGTTAATGGCATTTGATTAACAATTCCCCCCATAAACCGAATATCTTGGCAATTTCCTATATTATGAATTACAGAACCAGCACACATAAATAATAATGCCTTAAATAAAGCATGAGTTAATAAATGAAAATATGCTAACACAGGAAAACCTATTGCTAAAATTCTTATCATTAATCCTAATTGTCTCAAAGTAGATAAAGCAATAATTTTCTTTAAATCAAATTCATAATTAGCTCCTACTCCAGCCATAAATATTGTTAAACAACCAATTAATAATAAAATTATTCCTATATAATTTCCCACTATTAATACATTAAACCGAATTAATAAATAAACTCCCGCAGTTACTAAAGTTGATGAATGAACTAAAGCAGATACAGGTGTAGGAGCTGCTATTGCCGCTGGTAACCATGAAGAAAAAGGAATCTGCGCTCTCTTAGTAATAGCAGCTAAAATTACTAAAATACAAATAACCTGTATCTCAATAGAATTTTTTATTGCATCTAAATAAAAAATATAATTTCATCTACCAAAATTTAATATTCAAGCAATTGCCATTAATAATGCAACATCACCAATACGATTTGATAAAGCTGTAATTATTCCTGCATTATAAGATTTCTCATTTTGATAATAAATTACTAAACAATAAGAAACTAAACCTAATCCATCCCAACCCAATAAAATTCTAATTAAATTTGGTCTTACAATTAACAATATTATTGATAAAACAAATATTAATACTAAAATAATAAATCGATTAATATTAAAATCCCCATCTATATACCCCTTTCTATAATAAATTACTAAAGAAGAAATAAATAATACAAATCTTATAAATAATAAAGCTATTCAATCAAATAAAAAAGTTATAACAATAGAATTTCTATTTAATCTTAATAATTCTCATTCAATAAAAATTACTAAATCATTTAAAATAAATTTTAAAAACATATAAAATAATGTTAAAGAAATTCTTATTAAAAAATAAAATCTTATTACACAAATTGATAAATTAATGGTTTAAAGTAACTTATACATCTTTGACACCACAAATCAAAATTTTTTCTTATTAAACTATTTAAACATAATCATAATATACATAAATCTCTTTTTAAAATTAATAAATTTAAAGGAACTCAATGTAACATTAACAGTAAATATTCTCGGAAATATCCTGAAGAACATCTATAAATTGCTGAATAAACCTTTCCATGTTGACTAAACGAATATAAAAATAATCTATAAACAGCTCTAAAAAAAGATATTAATATTAATATAAATATTCTCACTAAAGATCACCCAACAATTGAATTTAATAAACTAATTTCACCTAATAAATTTAAAGAAGGAGGAGCTGCTATATTTCTTGATACTAATAAAAATCATCATAAAGTTATAGATGGTATTAAATTTATTATTCCTTTATTAATTAATATTCTTCGTCTTCCTGTTCGTTCATAAGAAATATTTGCTAAACAAAATAATCCGGATGAACATAATCCATGAGCCAACATTATTCTATAAGCTCCTCTTCACCCCCAATAAGTTATAGTTATTATTCCTCTCAAAGCAATCCCTATATGAGCAACACTAGAATAAGCAATTATAGATTTTATATCAACTTGACGTATACAAATTATTCTTACCATAAAACCACCAAGTAAAGAAATTCTAATTCAAATAATATTTATTAATGATCTAATCCCTCTCATTATTATTATTACTCGTATCAATCCATAACCCCCTAACTTCAATATAATTCCTGCAAGAATCATAGATCCAGAAACAGGTGCTTCTACATGTGCCTTAGGTAATCATAAATGAACTAAAAACATTGGTATTTTTACTAAAAAAACAAAAACTATTCTCAAATAAAATAATTGATTATAATAACTAAAAAAATTAAATAATATAAAATTCAAACTACCCTCATTATTATAAATATAAAAAATAGAGATCAATATAGGTAATGAAGCAAATAATGTATAAAATAATAAATATATTCCAGCTTGTAATCGCTCTGGTTGATACCCCCAACCTAAAACTAAAAATAATACAGGAATTAATCTTCTCTCAAAAAATAAATAAAATACAAATAAATTCATGGCAGAAAAACTACAAATTAATATTATTATTAAAACAATTAAATTTAAAATAAATAAAATTTTTCTATAATTTAATCTATAAATTGATTCTCTAGCTATAAATATTAACCCAATAATCCAGAATCTAAGTAAAATTAATCCAAATGATATTAAATCCATACCAAATATATATCTTAAATGCATAAATATTGAACCATAAACTCTTCTAAAAATAAATAAAAAAGAAATAAAAAAAAAAATCATCTGTATTATTCAAAAAGAATTTTTAATAAATGACAATGGGATCAAAAAAACTATAAATATAATAAATTTTAACATTGTAAAATATTAAAAGATCTAAAATAATCATTTCCGTGAGTTCGAACTATTCTAACTAAAATAGCTAACCCTAAAGCCCCTTCACAAACAGAAAAAGTTAAAAAAAATATTCTAAAAAAACACTCATAATTAAAAATTTTTAAAAAAACTATTAATCCCATAAATAAAGAAATAACAATAAATTCTAATCTCAATAATATTAATAATAAATGCTTTCGTTTAGAAACAAATACTCATATTCCTCTTAAAAATATAAAAATAAAAAAATAATTTATAAAATATATTAACATTAGTTTTAATAGTTTAAATAAAACATTGGTCTTGTAAATCAAAAATAAGTTTTCTTTTAAAACTTCAGAAAAAAGATTTTCTCTTTTCAATAATCCCCAAAATTATTATTTTTTATAAACTATTCTCTGATATTATACAATTAATTATCTTAATTAATTTCATTATTACATGAAATTTTACTCAAGTTAATCACCCCTTAGCTATAGGAATAATTCTTCTCCTTCAAACTATTTTAATCTGTTTAACAAGTGGTATACTTGTACAAACCTTTTGATTTTCTTACATCCTATTTTTAATTATACTTGGTGGAATACTAATTTTATTTATTTACATAACTAGATTAGCATCAAACGAATTATTTTCCATTTCTATAAAAACTATAATTATTAATTTAATTATATTATCCTTTTTCCTTCTAATTTTTTTTATAGATTCATTTTCTTGAATCACCAATATATTAAACTTAGATATAACTATACTAAAAAATTCATTAACTTTTACAGAAAATTCTTCTGAACTTTTAAAATTATATAATTTCCCAACAATAAACTTAACATTACTTCTCATTAATTATCTCTTTTTAACTTTAATTATTATTGTAAAAATAACAAATATTTTTATTGGACCACTTCGACAATTTAACTAATGAATAAACCTTTACGATTAACTCACCCCCTAATTAAAATTGCTAATGCATCTCTTATTGATCTACCAACCCCCTCAAATATTTCAGCATGATGAAATTTTGGGTCTCTTCTAGGCCTTTGCTTAATTATTCAAGTATTAACTGGACTATTTCTTGCTATACATTATACAGCTAACATTGAAATAGCATTCTCAAGAATTGCTCATATTTGTCGAGATGTAAATTACGGTTGATTTTTACGTACATTACATGCAAATGGGGCCTCATTCTTTTTCATTTGTATCTACTTTCATATTGGACGAGGTTTATATTATGGATCTTACAAATATATTTATACCTGAATAATCGGAGTCCTTCTTTTATTTGCTGTTATAGGAACAGCCTTTATAGGATACGTTTTACCTTGAGGACAAATATCCTTTTGAGGAGCTACAGTAATTACTAATCTATTATCAGCAATTCCTTACCTTGGAACTATGTTAGTTCAATGAGTTTGAGGGGGTTTTGCTGTTGATAATGCTACATTAACCCGATTTTTTACTTTCCATTTTATTCTCCCTTTTATTGTTATAGCTCTTACAATAATTCACCTTCTTTTTCTTCATCAAACAGGATCAAATAATCCTTTAGGAATTAATAGAAATTTTGATAAAATTCCATTTCATCCTTACTTTTCATTTAAAGATTTAATTGGATTTTTAATTTTATTAATAACTTTAATTTTATTAACCTTAATAAATCCCTACCTTTTAGGAGATCCAGATAATTTTATTCCAGCCAACCCTCTAGTTACACCTGTCCATATCCAACCTGAATGATATTTTTTATTTGCTTACGCAATTCTTCGTTCAATTCCAAATAAACTTGGTGGAGTAATTGCTCTAGTTATATCTATTGCAGTATTATTCTTTATACCACTTATTAAATCTAATTTCCAAGGAATTCAATTTTACCCAATTAATCAAATTTTTTATTGATTTATAGTAATCTTATTGATCCTATTAACATGAATTGGAGCCCGTCCTGTAGAAGACCCTTATATTCTTACTGGACAAATTCTTACTATTCTATACTTTTTATATTTTATTATTAATCCTATAATTTTATCCCTATGAGATAATCTTCTTAAAAATTAATTAATGAACTTGAATAAGTATATGCTTTGAAAGCATAATATAGTAGTAAAATCTTCTATTAATTTTACTTAATTTATTTAATAAATACAAAAAATTAAAATGAAAATTTTTAAACCTAAAAAAAATAATAAATAATTTAAAGATAATGGCAAAAAACTTTTCCAAGCTAAATATATTAATATATCATAACGATAACGAGGTAATGTTCCCCGAACTCAAATAAAAATAAATCTAACTATAGTTAACTTAACAAAAAAAAATAATGAAAATAAATCTGCTCCTAAAAATAATAATACAAATAATATTCTTATAAATAAAATTCTTGCATATTCGGCCAAAAAAATTAAAGCAAAACCCCCTCTTCTATATTCAACATTAAACCCCGAAACTAATTCAGATTCACCTTCAGCAAAATCAAATGGAGTACGATTTGTTTCTGCCAAACACGAAACAAATCAAATCATTCCTAAAGGAAAAGAAATATAAATAAATCAAACTATACTCTGATACTTTATTAATTCTAATAAAGAAAAACTAGAAATTAATAAAATAAAAGATATTAAAATTAAAGCTAAACTTACTTCATAGGAAATAGTTTGAGCTACTGCCCGTAAACCTCCTAATAAAGCATAATTTGAATTAGAAGACCACCCTGCAATTATTACTGTATAAACACCTAAACTTAAACAACATAAAAAAAATAAAACCCCTAAATTTATTCTTCATAAACCTCATTCTATAGGAAAAACTATTCAAGTAACCAAAACCAAAAATAATCTAATAATAGGAGAAAAATAATATATTAAATAATTTGATATAACAGGATAAGTCTGCTCCTTAGTAAATAACTTAATAGCATCACAAAAAGGTTGAGGAATACCTCAAAATCCCACCTTATTAGGACCCTTACGAATCTGAATATAACCTAATACTTTTCGCTCTAATAATGTCAAAAATGCTACTCCAATTATTACACAAATAATTACTAATAATCCTCTAATATAACTTAAAAAATAATCTCATAAAACCAAATATTACTTGTATAATATACATTTATGAATTCTAAATTCATGGCACTAATCTGCCAAAGTAATATTAATATTATTCAATTTTAAAAAAATTTTTTAAATATTTGGTCCTTTCGTACTAAAATATTTTATATAATTAAGGATAGAAACCAACCTGGCTCACGCCGGTTTGAACTCAAATCATGTAAAGATTTAATGGTCGAACAGACCAAAATTTTAAACTTCTACACCTAAAATTAACCTTTAATTCAACATCGAGGTCGCAAACTTTTTTATCGATATGAACTCTCTAAAAAAATTACGCTGTTATCCCTAAGGTAACTTAATCTTATAATCACTATTAATGGATCAAATATTCATAAATTAATGTTTATATTAAATAAAGTTTACTAAATTTATCTATCACCCCAATAAAATAATTAATAAATTAATATAAATTAATTTACTATATTAATAATAAAATATTAATTATAAAGATCTATAGGGTCTTCTCGTCCTCTAATTTTATTTAAGCTTTTTAACTTAAAAATTAAATTCTACTTTTCTTAAATTGAGACAGTTAATGTTTCATCCAACCATTCATACAAGCCTCCAATTAAAAGACTAATGATTATGCTACCTTTGCACAGTCAAAATACCGCGGCCCTTCAAATAATTTCAGTGGGCAGGTTAGACTTTAAATTATTATCTAAAAGACATGTTTTTGTTAAACAGGTGAACATTATATTTGCCGAATTCCTTAAAATAATCTTTCAATAAATTATATTTTAACAATTCCATTATACTAATTTTATCATTATTACTAAATTTTACAAATTAAAACTTATATTTTAATACTTAAATTAAATTTTAATAAATATTTTTTATAAATTTATAAATTAATACAAATTTTTTATTGATAACTATTTCTAAATCTACAATTAATCACTATTTATATTAATTATAATTTCAATAAATCAAAGCTTATCCCTTGATATATTTATATTAATTATTAATTTATTTTAAAATAAAAAAATTAATTAATCAATATATAAATTAAATTTATTTCTTAAAAAACTAGATATATTTAAAGACGAATAACATTTCATTTCTAAATTATTATTCAAAATTTTTATAACACAAAAACTCTCATAATAATTTAGCCCCTTTAAATTCGAGAACATAATATAATTATCTCTTTTTTAATAAACCCTGATACAAAAGGTACATAAAATTAATACTACTTTTTTATAAACAAAAAAATTTTTCAATTTTCTTTTTCAATACTACTTCCCTATAAAAAAAATTATTTGATCATTAAACATTACAAAAACTATTAAAATTAAATTTATTTATATTAAACAATTTTTAAACAAATAAAATAATTAAACTTTTTCTTTCAAATTATATTGAATTGCACAATTTCTTTTCAATGTAAACGAAAAACTTTTCTATTAAGCTTTAATTTGATCATTCTAGATACACTTTCCAGTACATCTACTTTGTTACGACTTATCTCTTTTTAAAAAAGAGAGCGACGGGCGATATGTGCATATTTTAGAACTATAATCAAATAAATAATTTTATTTAAATTACTATTAAATCCACCTTCTAACAAATCTTTCAACTCATTATCCATTATAAATAAATTTATTGTAATCCATCTCCTCATAATTATATATTGCACCTTGATCTGAAATAAATTATATTTAAAATTTTAGAAAATTTGACATTCTTATAAAATTTCCTTATAACGACGATATACAAATTAAATAAAATTATGTAAAATTTATCGTGGACTATCGATTATGGGACAGATTCCTCTAAACAGATTAAAATACCGCCAAATTTTTTTAGTTTCAAGACTATAACTACTACTACCATATTAACTTTCTTAACTTTTTAAATAATAGGGTATCTAATCCTAGTTTTTTATTAAATTTTAACAGCTTCATAAAATTTTTCTTAATAAATTTTTAACCAAATTTAAATTTTACCTTAAAATTTAATATCTAATTTATAATTTTAATAATTAACTATATAATAATAAAATTTATTTGTATATTTTGTATAACCGCGGATGCTGGCACAAAATTGACCTATACTATTATTTATTACTAATTCTAAATTTCCTTAATTATTAATATTAAATACTGCGAATAATTTAAAATAAATCTTCCTTAAGAATTTTTATTATTCTTGCAAAAACTTACATATAAACTATAAAAATAATAAATTTTTTAGCCAAAATAAAACTTTTATCTATTAACTTTTAAATTAGTATCTTTAAATAACTTAACAATCATTATACATTAATCAACTTTTAAACGTACATTCCTCCCTATATTTTTCAAAATTAACAACTCCCATTTTATAAATAAGACTAATTTTAACTAATTCAACTTTTAAAAAATTTTTATGATATAATTTATTCTTGAATTATTTACTACCTCACTTTTTCACCCCCCATTAAATTTAATAAAAATTAAAAAATCCCCTAAAAATTCCTTAATTTTTATATACAACCCATCTCCTTCAATACAACTTTAATTACTAATTTTAATTAACTTTTTACTAAAAATAATTCAAAAAATAATCTTAATTTCCCCTATTTAAGACCATTTTACCTATTATTTAACAAAAAACCCCTTTAAAATTACTTAAATTTAACAACTTTTTTTTTTTCAAAAAAGTTGATCTTCAAAGGACCCCTTTCATGTAACACGTTTTTTTTTCCACTTAACAATGTATTTTCTATTACTAATTAAATTAAATAAGAAATTTCCTCAGGAAATTTCATTTATAATTTTTATAATTAATTATAAGAATATACTTAAATAAATTTATGTACAATTATTTTTTATAATATTAATTTATAAAGTAATGAATTATTTTCATTTTAATAATATTTATAAATATATAAATAATTTTATATATTAAAATTTAATAGGTATAAATATTACATTTATTTATATATTAATAATAAATATATTATATATATAAATACATTATATTTGATTAATTTGTATTATCATTATTAATATAAAATTTTCCTACATTATAAATAAGAAATTATATATATATCTTTTTTTTTTTTTTCATATAGAACTATATATCTTATCTAAAGAATATATTTAAATATATGCATTTATTAATTAATAAATCTACTCATCTTTAATATCTATATATATAATTATATATTTAAAGATCTATTGATTTATTAATATATAATTATATTATTATATAAATATTAAATCTTTATTAAATGAATAGTTTTGAAAACCCCTTTTTGGGGTCAAATGTTTTAAAGAAATTCTTCATACCCTTTAATTATACATCATAGTCCTTTTATTAACTATTTAAATATAAATAAA